TGATAAATGATCACTATGAGTCAGACTCAATAGAATTCTTTTTTCTGTCGTTAAGGCGGAGAGCTGAACCAAGAATTTTCTTTCTTCCTCATGAATCGAATCACTGTTCGCGACCCAGGATTCTATTTTATCATCAATCCAATCCCCGTTCACGTTTTTTCTTTTTCTTATCAATGAATAGATCTCTTTACTTGTATGACTTAGATGTCTCGTATTTATAGAAAAAGCGATTCGATTGATGGGAAATAGAAAGAGATTCTTTAACCAGAAAGAATTCGGTTCAGACGTAGGATACTTATCTAGAAGTTTTCGCAACTCAATCTCAATCATTGATGAGGGAATCATCAAAGATTTGACCTTTTCGAACTCTGTCTGTAACTCACTAAAGGTCTGGGAAACAAAGAAAAGATGTATAAGAACGAGATATCCAGCAACAAGAACAAGGAAAAGGATTGAATAGAGGAATTCCCAAACATTTGGCGATCTCAGATGTGTCGATATCAACGACGACTTATTCTTTTTATTTCGATGAATCATTTCTTTGGACAGAAGATTATGTAACCATTTACTCGAGATCTCACTTCTGAGAAAAAATTGCATCTTCCACAATTTTGTCTGAAGAATTCGCCACGATATACCCATAATATCATGAAAAATGGATACACTGCTACTTAGTATTGACAATAGGTCTGAAAAAGTATCTAAAAATATCGAATTTAGATATTTGTACCCTGTCGAAGTAAAGAAGCTTGGCATATATGTTTGGAATAGATTCCATTTTTTTGAGAGAATTGAAAAAGCACTATCTCGTTGAAAGGTTGTATACATCCGCCCTTTCTGAACCCCAACGCATTTCTTTAGACAAAGACTCTGTTTTTTCCTTTTTTCGGATGGGAAATCTTTCTCAGAACATGGAATGTGAATCAAACCTATATTTGAATTGAAATTGGGACACTCATGAAGGTTCTTTCCTTCTGAATCAGATAGATTCATATCTGAAAGAGGTTGACAATAAGTTCTTTCAAAATTGACAATTTGTCCCTCTGTTAGAGGGTTTCCAGAAGTGTCTACGATCGAATAAATAGCTCTACGAACGAATGGATCGGGTCGACTTAGAAAATGAAAAGATTTGTCCAAGTTATACCTTTCGTCACCACTTTGTGGAAAATCGTTAGGTATGAATATGTTAGATACTTGTGACTCGATTGGTGAAATAGTAGTTCTCCCCCCAAAAACATGTTTTTTTTTACCAACGCACAAAGAAAATCTTTTCTTGCGAAGGAACAAGATATTGAGAAATTGCCCATATAGAAAATATGAATTATTATTACGAGCCTTTTCCACAGAAAAAGGGAATCTTTTGTTACAATAGAAGCAGAAGTGATGCGGATTATTCAAGAATCGAAGTCGATTTGCTTTATAAAAAGAGGATATCAATGAACTTCTGTGAAATGGTTTCCCGGGATTCAGCCAATTGTCTTGATCGTAGAATATCATTGAGAAATAGGAATCTTTGTTATCAAAGGATTTCCTGCGATTAGTTCTAGTATGGAATGAGTCAATCATCCGCTTTGGTATCTTATTGAACAAAAATGGTGATATTGTTCCTCCATTGATCAAGAATTTCGAAGTACCATCATCAGCCAGTAAGAAGGGGTTCAATTTTTTCAAATGAACAATTTGAAAACCTATCGATTCTAACAACTGATTGCAGAGTTTATCATTCGGACCTTTCAATTCATAGATGTTGATTTCGGACCTATGAATGGGGGTATTCCCAAAACTTACACAGGAAAAAGGAAAAGAAAGTGAATTAGACAAAAAGAAAAGCAACTTGGCCAAAAAACGAAGTGACTTGCCCAAAAAACGAAGTGACTGGGGGAAAAGGAAAAAGAAACGAAGTGACCTGGACCACTTGGGCAAAAAGAAAGTAAGCAACTTATACACATCTTTTTCGAATTTCTTGCAAACCTCAGAATAATTCATCAAAAATTGATTAATACGAATACGTGTATAAATACGTAATTGATCAAACATTACTTGAAAACGGCTCTTTTGCACTTGAAAATGCACTTGAAAACAGCTTTTCTGCTCAGAAAGGAAATGTTCCAAATGTTCCTGGCAATTCTTGCTCCCATTGGACCATTTGTATATATATGCATAATCTTGTTTGATCATATATTTCATTAGAGTTCTATGACTGAGAGTATCCTTTCCTTTTTGATCCCTTTGAATTCCATATTCGAAGTTGCGATCGGATCTATTCATTAAAAAGAATCGATTCAATACACTTCTTATGTACCTATTATATTGGATTTGAATCAGATTTCGGATCAATCTATATTGATTGACTGCTTCCATTATGTTATTGCTAGCAAATACCACCATTTTTTGCTTTAGATCTCCCAAACCATTCCCGCAGGAGATCCAGACCCGTTTTTGTCTGATCCTTCGAAAAAAATATTCATTCTCCTCATAACGAAAAAGAACAGGAGACAGA